GGTAAAATTATGTTGGATTTTTTAGCATTGAGAAATTTACCTAAAAACTTAGTAGAGTTTTTTAGGCTAATATTTGGGTAAATTTTTGCGGGGGGGTAAACGCGAGATGCATATATATATATATATAATGCGGATGGCTAACCCACATCTCAACTTGGTGGCCTGCACGTTCTCGAACCTTCCTTGGTTTCGGGGTTTGACAAGGATAACAGGATTTGCTGAGCGTAGGGGGTAGGGGGGTTTGTCGCGCAAAAACCAAAAGGGGGGGCATATATATAAGGGTATGTTGAAGGAGAGATGAATATGTTATGCACTTGATTGAGTAATATGTAATTCTTAAGTTATGTCTTTCAATGATGAACCTATTTTAACTTCAAGCAAGGAAATGTACAACCTTGATATATTAGTTGCGCCTGCACTCTGAGATGCAAAATGAAAGGAAACCAAAAAAAGAAACCCTATGCATATAAAAGAATGCCCGGCATGTGGGGTAATGCGGAGTATGTAATTACACCATTAACCGGATGCAAGTAAAAGTAAAGAATAGTGGATCTTCATAGGTAAGTACCTGAAAGAGAAACCAGATACAAGGAATAGTTAATAATATACCTTATTTACACGTTGTGTCCCTGGTTCTATCATTAATAATATGCCTTATATGAACCGGTTGGTGGTCTCTTACTACATTAATATGATTAAACTAAATCTTAGTTGAATATTTCAAGGAAACATGTGTGAGCCATATTTAGGGGAATTATCTATTTCTTAAGTTAAAATAAAATATTTGTGAATTTTAATAATTTGGTTATGTACGTCTTAGACGTTAGTACTTGCTTTTAGGTTAAAATAAATGAATGGTGATAATACATATATATGTACTAACACAATACATGATATTGTGCATATATGCACTATCATGTATTTTTACCATCAGAAGATAGTTTAATTTAGAATTCTGGCTTTGGGAGCCAGGGGTGGGAGTTAAAATCTCCTTTTTCTGGGCGCTAGGAGGGAATTTAACCCTCGATCTTCGGATTACAAGACCGATGCTTTAAAACTAAGCTACTAGGGCAGGCTCATTTCAGTGCTTTGTTCTCTATTCATCCTGCTAGCGGGATAAGAATGAGGAAGAGTGCAAAATATAAAATGGATGCGACTTGGCCAATAATAATATATGGGTGTTCTACGGGTATGCCTCCGATTCATGTCAGGATGATTATGTCTGCAACTAAGGTTCAAAATAAGAATTGCGTTATAGGGCGGAAAGTTAGTCCTCGTTGTTTTGAGGTATGTAAGATTGGCACAACTATTAGCACTAAAATACTGAATAATAATGCAAGGACCCCTCCTAGTTTATTTGGAATGGATCGGAGAATGGCGTAGGCAAATAGGAAATATCACTCTGGCTGAATATGTGGGGGTGTCACGAGTGGGTTTGCTGGGGTAAAATTTTCTGGGTCACCTAGTAGGTTGGGGGAAAATAATGCCAGGGAAGTAAGGGCCAGTAATATGATTACAAAGCCAAGAAGGTCTTTATATGAGAAGTACGGGTGGAAGGAAATTTTATCTGCGTCGGAGTTTAAGCCGGCTGGGTTGTTCGACCCTGTTTCGTGTAGGAATAGTAGGTGTAAGAGGGTTGCGCCGGCGACAACGAATGGTAGAAGGAAGTGGAATGCGAAGAATCGTGTGAGAGTTGCGTTATCTACTGAGAAACCGCCTCAGATTCATTGGACGAGGGTGTCGCCTATATAAGGGACTGCTGAGAGGAGGTTTGTAATTACGGTGGCACCTCAAAAAGATATCTGCCCTCATGGAAGTACATAGCCGACGAAGGCTGTCATTATAACTAGAAGAAATAGGACTACACCAATATTTCAGGTTTCTTTGTAAAGATATGATCCGTAGTATAGGCCTCGTGCAATATGTATATAAAGACAGATGAAGAAGAATGATGCTCCGTTAGCGTGTAAATTTCGAATGAGCCAGCCGTAGTTAACGTCTCGGCAGATGTGGGTTACTGATGAAAATGCGGTGGAAATATCAGAGGTGTAATGTATGGCTAGAAATAATCCCGTGAGGATTTGGGTAATTAAACACAATCCTAGGAGGGACCCGAAGTTTCATAATACTGAAATGTTAGATGGTGTTGGAAGGTCGACTAGTGCGTCATTAGCGATTTTTATTAGTGGGTGGGTTTTTCGTAGGCTTGCCATTAGTTCCTGTAGTTGAATAACAACGGTGGCTCTTCAAGTCATTGGTCTCGGTTAAAATCTGAGCAAGAATTATGACCTATTTCGTGTTTTTATTACTGGTAGCTTTAATTGTGGGTTTGATTGCTGTTGCATCTAATCCCACGCCCTATTTTGCTGCTTTAGGCTTGGTAGTGGCGGCGGGGGTTGGGTGTGGGGTATTGGTTGGGTGTGGGGGATCCTTCTTATCTCTAGTTTTATTTTTAATTTACTTAGGAGGGATGCTTGTGGTATTTGCTTATTCGGCAGCCTTGGCTGCTGAACCTTTTCCGGAGGCTTGGGGGAGTCGTTCGGTGGCTGGATATGTGCTGGTTTATCTGGTTGGTGTTGTTCTGATAGCCGGGTTGTTTTGAGGGGGGTGGTATGAAGGTTCTTGGGTAGTTATTGATGGACTTAAGGAGTTTTCTATATTGCGGGGGGATGTTGGCGGTGTGGCAATAATATATTCTTTTGGGGGTGCAATGTTAGTTATTTGTGCTTGGGTATTGCTTTTGACGTTGCTTGTGGTGTTGGAACTTACTCGAGGTCTAAGTCGGGGTACGCTTCGAGCAGTTTAAATAAGGACTAGAAGGACGGCTAGGGCCACGGTTAGAAGGAAGATGGTTAAATATGTTTTAATTATTCCTCGTGTAATGTTACCTAGCATTTTTGCCATTATCATTTGCGTGAGTGTCAGTCCTTTTGGTCCGGCGGTTTGGAATCAGGTTTGATCAAGTTTAGTGGCAGCTGACTGTCCTAGAGTTAGGTTGGCTTTTGGGGAAAGTCGATGTACTAGTGAAGGAAAATATCCTAGTATGTTTGAGAAGTGGTGGGTGGAGGTTATTGGGGTAATTTTAAGTTGTTTGTTAGTTATGGCTGCAAGTTCTATGGCTACTAGGAGTCCAATAATAGTTACGATCAGGGCTGCTATTTTTAGGGTTGTAGGTATTGTTATAGTGGGTGTGCTTGAGGGTAGGAAGTTGTAGGTAATGATAAGTCCTGCAACAATGCTTCCTCAGGCAAGTCGTTTAATAGGATTAAGTACTAGCGGGTTGTTTTCATTAATGGGGGAGAGTGGCAGAAATCGGGGGGATCCCATAGTCACAAAATATACAACTCGGAAGCTGTAAACTGCGGTGAATGAGGTAGCAATTAGTGTTAGAGTTAGGGCTCAGGCGTTAAGGTAAGAGGTATTTAGGGCCTCAATAATGGCATCTTTTGAGAAGAATCCGGCTAGAAAAGGGGTGCCTGTTAATGCTAGGCTACCAATTGTAAGGTAGGTTGAGGTGGCAGGCATAAGCTTGTAGAGGCCTCCTATTTTTCGGATATCTTGTTCGTCGTTTAGGCTGTGAATAATAGACCCGGAGCATAGGAAGAGTATGGCTTTGAAGAAGGCGTGTGTACAAATATGAAGGAATGCTAGTTGTGGTTGGTTTAGGCCAATTGTCACTATTATTAGCCCGAGTTGGCTGGATGTTGAGAAGGCTACAATTTTCTTGATATCATTTTGGGTGAGGGCACAGGTGGCGGTAAATAAAGTGGTTAGTGCTCCTAGGCATAAACAAATTGTCAGCGCTAGTTGGTTATTCTCCATAAGGGGGTGAAGGCGAATTAATAGGAAAATTCCGGCGACAACCATAGTGCTAGAGTGAAGTAGGGCTGAGACTGGTGTAGGGCCTTCTATGGCAGAAGGGAGTCAGGGGTGTAGGCCGAATTGGGCCGATTTTCCTGTTGCTGCTAGGATGAGCCCAATTAGGGGAATTGTTATGTCGAAGTTTTTTGATAGAAAGAAGATTTGTTGAATTTCTCAGGAGTTTAAATTTATTGCGAATCAGGCCATAGCTAAGATCAGTCCGATATCCCCTACGCGGTTATAAATAACCGCTTGGAGAGCTGCTGTGTTGGCGTCTGCTCGTCCGTGTCATCAGCCGATTAATAGGAAGGATATAATTCCGACCCCTTCTCAGCCAATGAATAGTTGGAATATATTGTTCGCTGTGACAAGTGTAATCATGGCTACTAAAAATAATAGTAAATATTTAAAGAATCGGTTTATGTTGGGATCAGAGTGTATATATCATAATGCAAACTCTAGGATTGATCAGGTGACATAAAGGGCGATAGGGGTGAAGATAAGGGAGTAGTGGTCGAACTTGAAGCTGATATTCACGTCAAATATTTGTGTATTTATTCAGTGTCAGTTTGTAGTAATGCTTTCTACCCCTTGGTCGAGGAAAATTATAAGTGGCAGTAGGCTGATGAAAAATGCGGTGCTGACCGCAGTTTTGACGTGTGTGCGTGCTCATTCTGGTTTTTGAGGGTTTGGACTTAATGTTGTTAGTAGGGGAAATACAAGGGTTGCGAGGACTAAAATGAGTGAGGATGATATCATTAGGGCTGCTAGGCTCATAGCTTTTGCTTGGATTTGCACCAAGAGTTTTTGGTTCCTAAGACCAATGGATGAACTGTTATCCTTCAAAAGCGTAAGGAAGCCGAGGATTTTAACCTCGGTGCATAAGGATTAGCAGTACTTACTGATGTCTGTCCTTCCTTGGTGAGTAAGGGGACTTTAACCCCCATCTTTAGAATCACAATCTAATATTTTGGTTAAACTATACTTACTAGTAACATCATCCTCACATGAGTTCCGGTTTTGTTACAAGGAGAATTACTGGAATAAGGTGAAGGGCTATTAGCAAGTGTTCTCGGGTGTGGAATGGTGGAAGTTTTATAATGTGGTTTGGTGCTGGGCCGCGTTGGGATATTAAGAATATATAGAGAGAGTAGCCGGCGGTGATTAGTGTTCCTAGCCCTGTAAGTGCGATGGTTCAAGGAGATCAGTTGAAAAGGGTTGTAATAATTATAAGTTCTCCTATCAAGTTAGGGAGGGGTGGTAGTGCTAGGTTCGCTAGGTTGGCAATAAATCATCAGACTGCTGTTAGTGGGAAAATTATTTGTAATCCTCGGGCAAGAATTATTGTTCGACTATGAGTTCGTTCGTAGGCTGTATTAGCTAAGCAGAATAGTATAGAGGATACTAGGCCGTGGGCAATTATGAGAATGATTGCCCCTGAAAAGCCTCATGGAGTTTGAATCAGGATTCCTCCGGCTACGAGGCCCATATGGCTTACAGAGGAGTAGGCGATTAGTGATTTAAGGTCTGTCTGTCGTAGACAAATGGACCCTGTTATGATAATACCTCATAATGCCAGAATAATAAAAGGGTAGATTAGTTCTTTAGAGAGGGGGTCTAGCATAACTATTATTCGTATTATTCCATATCCTCCTAGTTTTAGCAGGACTGCCGCTAGTACTATAGATCCTGCAACGGGGGCCTCTACGTGTGCTTTTGGTAGCCATAGATGTACTCCATACAGTGGTATTTTTACTAGAAAGGCGATTAAGCAGCCTGCTCATCAGATTTTGTGACCTCAGGAGTCTAGTAGTAGCGGTTGGGCATACTGAATTACTAGTATAGATAAGGTTCCTGTGGATTGTTGGAGAAGAAGTAGGGCAACTAAGAGTGGGAGGGATCCGGCCAGAGTATAAAATAGGAAGTAGGTTCCTGCGCTGAGGCGTTCAGTTTGGTTACCTCACCGAGTGATAATAATGAGAGTGGGAATAAGTGTGGCTTCAAATATAATATAAAATATAATAATTTCTGTGGCGCCGAATGCTATAATTAGGAAAGTTTGGAGGGAGGCGAGAAGTGTAATATAAAGGCGTTGTCGGCTGATCGGTTCGGGGCTGATATGGTTCTGGCTGGCTAAGATTATTAGGGGAAGAAGCCAGCACGTTAATACTAAAAGTGGGGTGGATAGGGGGTCCGTGGCTAAGTATGAGCCAGATGTGGTTCATCCAGTCTCTGACGTTCATTTAAGTCAAGTGAGGCTAATTAGGGCAATTGAAAGGCCATGGGTAGTTGTAGCTGTTCATAATCATTTAGAAGGAACCAGTCAAATTGTTGGGAATAACATGATTGTGGGGATTAATACTTTTAGCATTGCAGGAGGTTGAGGTTTTGTAGGCGGTCTGTACCGTGGGTGCGAGCTGTGGCTACTAGGAGCGCAAGGCCCGTACTTGCTTCGCAGGCGGAAAAAGCTAGTAATAGTATAGGGGCTGTGGAAAAGCTTGTTGATTCGAATTGTAGGGTTCATAGGGCTAGTGCAATAAATAGGGATAATATTATTCCTTCTAGACATAGCAGTGCAGAGAGTAAATGTGTACGATGAAACGCTAATCCTATTAGTCCTAAAATAAAGGCTGAGCTAAAGCTAAAGTGTACTGGTGTCATAAGGGGGTCGTGGACTTTAACCACGATTTTCTGAGCCGAAATCAGAGGTCTTTTTTGGACTAACTCCCTATTCTGCTCATTCTAGGCCTCCTTGGGTTCATTCATAAATTAATCCGAGGGTTAATAATATTAGGACTGCGGTGGCTCAAAAGAATGTTCCGGTTGGGCTGTGAAGTTGATCTCCTCAAGGTAGGGGGAGGAGAAGGGCGATTTCTAGGTCAAATAAAAGGAATAAAATTGCTACTAAGAAGAATCGAAGGGAGAAGGGTAGTCGGGCAGATCCTAGTGGGTCGAATCCACATTCATAAGGAGAGAGTTTCTCTGCATCTGGGTTTATTTGTGGTAATCAGAAGGATACAACTGCTAGAATTGATGATAGGGCTATCGTAATAATAAAGATAGTCGTAATTAGATTCATTATCTTTCCTTGGGGTTTAACCAAGACTAAATGATTGGAAGTCACTTGTACTAACTTTAATACTAGAAAGATATGAGCCTCATCAGTAGATGGACACGTAGAGGAATAGTCACACTACGTCGACAAAATGTCAGTATCAGGCAGCGGCTTCAAAGCCGAAGTGGTGTTCGGATGTAAAGTGGTATTGGATTTGACGGAGAAGGCATACAGCCAGGAAGGTTGATCCAATAATAACATGTAGTCCGTGGAATCCTGTGGCTACAAAGAATGTAGAGCCATATACTCCGTCTGCAATTGTAAAAGGCGCTTCGTAGTACTCCATGGCTTGAAGAGCAGTAAAATAGACCCCTAGAATAATTGTAAGTGCGAGAGATTGAATGGCTTGTTTTCGTTCACCTTCTATAATGCTGTGGTGGGCTCATGTAACTGTTACCCCGGATGCTAGTAACACAGCTGTGTTAAGGAGAGGCACTTCAAATGGGTCTAGTGTGGTAATTCCTGTAGGGGGTCAACATCCTCCTAGCTCAGGTGTTGGTGCTAGGCTTGAATGATAAAAGGCTCAAAAGAAGCCTAAGAAGAAGAATACTTCGGAGGTAATAAATAGGATTATACCATAACGTAGTCCTTTTTGCACTGGTGGTGTGTGGTGTCCTTGGAAGGTTCCCTCTCGAATAATGTCACGTCATCATTGGAATATTGTGAGAAGTAGAAGAACTAGTCCAAGAGTTATTAGTGTTATTGAGTGGAAGTGAAACCAGATTGCTAGGCCGGATGTTATTAGTAGAGCACCGACGGCTCCGGTTAGTGGTCATGGGCTTGGATCAACCATATGATATGCATGTGCTTGGTGGGCCATTAAACGTTTTCTTGTAAATAGAGGCTTAGGAGTAGCACAAATACGTAGGCTTGAATCATGGCTACTGCGACTTCTAGAAGTGTTAATAGGAAAAGAACGGCGGCGGTCAGAATTGCTACTGTTGGTATTATAGGTAATAATACAAATACGGCTGTGGCGATAAGTTGAATTAGTAGGTGGCCTGCAGTTAAGTTGGCTGTAAGTCGGACTCCTAGCGCTAGCGGTCGAATAAATAGGCTAATTGTTTCGATGATAATAAGTACAGGAATTAGTGGAATAGGGGTTCCTTCTGGTAGAAGGTGTCCAAGAGCGACTGTTGGTTGGTTTCGCATGCCAATAATTACTGTGGCAAGTCATAGTGGTACAGCAAGTCCTATATTTAGGGATAATTGTGTTGTAGGTGTAAAGGTATATGGGAGAAGGCCTAACATGTTAATAGTAATGAGGAAAACTATTAAAGAGGCTAGTAGCAGTGCTCATTTATGTCCTCCTACGTTTAAAGGTAGTATAAGCTGGTTGGTAAACCGGTTAATAAATCATGTTTGGACAGTGATAAGTCGGTTGTTTACTCATCGAGATGGCGGAGTTGGAAATAGTACTCATGGTAGTGCAATTGCAATAGCAATGAGTGGGATTCCCAGGAAGGATGGGCTTGCGAATTGGTCGAAAAAGCTTACTATCATGGTCAGTTTCAGGGTTCAGTTTTATGTTTTTCTTCACTTATTGGGGCCGGCTCATTTGGTGCCGTGTGGTTTAAGATTTTGGTTGGGATAATAGTGAGGAAGACGATTCATGAAAATACTAGAATTGCGAATCAAGGGTTGGGGTTGAGTTGGGGCATTTCACTAGAGGTGGTCGGTAGTCACCAAACTTTGGCTTAAAAGGCCAACGCTTTGTCCAATAATTAGCTTTCTAGTGAGGCGTCTTCTAGTATTAATGAGGATCAGCTTTCGAAGTGTTCTAGTGGGACAGCCTCAACTACAATAGGCATAAAGCTGTGGTTGGCTCCACAGATTTCAGAGCATTGTCCGTAAAATACACCTGGGCGGGAGGCGATGAAGGCAGTTTGATTTAATCGCCCGGGCACGGCATCTATTTTTACACCTAAAGATGGGACGGCTCAAGAGTGTAATACGTCTTCTGCGGATACTAGAACACGAACTGGTGATTCTATCGGAACTACTATTCGGTGGTCTGTTTCTAGGAGTCGGAATTGACCGGGGGTAAGATCTTGAGTTGGGACTATGTAGGAGTCAAATCCTAGGTCTTCATAGTCGGTATACTCGTAGCTTCAATACCATTGGTGTCCTATGGCTTTAATTGTTAGGTGGGGGTCATTAATTTCGTCTATAAGGTATAAAATACGAAGGGAGGGGAGGGCAATTAAAACTAGAATAACAGCTGGTAGGACTGTTCATACAATTTCGATTTCTTGGGAGTCTAAAATATATTTATTGGTAAGCTTGGTCGAGACCATTGCAATAATAATATATAGTACTAAGATGCTAATTAAGAGTACAATTATTAGGGCGTGGTCATGGAAGTGAAGAAGTTCTTCTATAACGGGTGATGCCGCGTCTTGGAATCCTAGTTGTGTGGGATGTGCCATTAAGCCTCGGGCTTAAGACATACAGGGGTTTAACCTGCAATTTCACCTCGACAAGGTGATGTAATATGCACATTTTACTAATGTCTTTAGAAGAAAGTGACAGAGTGGTTATGTGACTGGCTTGAAACCAGTACATGGGGGTTCAATTCCTCCCTTTCTCGTTAGTTTGATTGAACTTGTACAAATGCTGGTTCCTCAAATGTGTGGTATGGTGGAGGGCAGCCATGAAGTCATTCTACGTTTGTTATAGTTAACTCTACTGAGGATACTTCCCGTTTGGCGGCGAAGGCCTCTCAGAGGATAAATAGGAACATGATTACTGCCACTAATGAGATGAGCGACCCGATAGATGATACTGTATTTCATAGAGCATAGGCGTCTGGATAATCAGAATATCGTCGTGGTATTCCTGCCAGGCCTAGGAAGTGTTGCGGGAAGAATGTAAGGTTTACACCAATAAATATGATCCCAAAGTGGATTTTTGTTCACGTGTCATTTAATGTATATCCTGAGAAGAGTGGGAATCAGTGAACGAATGCTGCCATGATGGCAAATACGGCACCCATTGATAGTACATAATGGAAGTGGGCAACTACGTAGTATGTGTCATGGAGAACAATATCAAGTGATGAATTAGCTAAGACAATTCCTGTTAATCCTCCCACTGTAAAAAGGAAAATAAACCCTAGGGCTCATAACATAGGAGTCTCCCATTTAATAGAGCCTCCGTGAAGTGTAGCGAGTCAGCTAAATACTTTTACGCCAGTTGGGATGGCAATAATTATTGTTGCGGATGTGAAGTAAGCACGGGTGTCTACGTCCATTCCAACAGTAAACATATGATGAGCTCAAACAATAAACCCAAGGAGGCCAATGGCCATTATAGCCCAGACTATTCCTATGTAGCCAAATGGTTCTTTTTTACCGGCGTAGTAGGCCACGACATGTGAGATAATACCAAATCCGGGTAAAATAAGAATATAAACTTCTGGATGGCCAAAGAATCAGAATAAGTGTTGATATAAGATTGGGTCTCCTCCCCCTGCTGGGTCGAAGAATGTGGTATTAAGATTACGGTCTGTAAGAAGTATTGTAATTCCGGCAGCTAAAACTGGTAATGATAGGAGGAGAAGGACGGCTGTTACTAGTACGGCTCATACAAAGAGGGGTGTTTGGTACTGGGAAATGGCTGGGGGTTTCATGTTAATGATTGTGGTAATGAAGTTGACTGCCCCTAAAATTGATGATACACCTGCTAGGTGGAGGGAGAAGATTGTTAAATCTACTGATGCTCCTGCATGGGCGAGATTGCCTGCAAGTGGCGGGTATACTGTTCATCCTGTCCCAGCACCAGCTTCAACACCAGAAGAGGCTAATAGTAGTAGGAACGATGGGGGTAGAAGTCAGAAGCTTATATTATTTATTCGTGGGAATGCCATATCAGGCGCACCGATTATTAGTGGGACGAGTCAGTTTCCGAACCCTCCAATAAGAATTGGCATTACTATAAAGAAAATTATTACGAAGGCGTGGGCGGTAACGATGACATTGTAAATCTGGTCATCGCCTAAAAGTGACCCGGGTTGGCTTAGTTCGGCCCGAATAAGGAGGCTTAGGGCAGTCCCCACTATTCCGGCTCAGGCACCAAATACAAGATAAAGGGTACCAATGTCTTTGTGGTTTGTAGAAAAGAATCAGCGCGTAATTGCCACAGGTAGGGTAGCCGAGCGTTTAGGCGGTGGGTTGTAGCCCCGAAGACAGAGGTTTAAGTCCTCTCCCTATCACAGCCCCGTGGTGGAGAACACGTTGGATTGCAAATCCAGAGACGCAGAATAATACCCTGCCGGGGCTTTTCCCGCCTTTCTCGGCTAACGGCGGGAAAAGTAGATGGATGCTCGCTGGTTTGAGCGCTTAGCTGTTAACTAAGAGTTTGTAGGATCGAGGCCTTCCCATCTAGAAAGGCCTTAGTTTAATAAAAACATTTGATTTGCAATCAGAAAATGCAAGATAGACTCTTGTAGGTCTTATCAGGGACTAGAAGATTTTCACTTCTGCTTAGGGCTTTGAAGGCCCTTGGTCTGATGCTATCCTAAGTCCCTAGGTAACTAACATCACAATAGTTGGGGATACGGGCAGGAGGCCAAGTGCCATTGTAGTAAATAGGGCTAGGGGTAAAGAGGCTTGAGTTGTTTGGACCCGTCAGGGAGTGATTGCGGCAGTAGTATTGGGGGAGATGGTGAGTGTTATGGCGTAGCAAAGTCGTAAATAAAAGTAGAGGCTGAGGAGAGCAGCCAGGGCCATGATTGTGGCAGTAAGGGGGAGGCTTTGCTTTGCTAATTCTTGTAAAATTAATCATTTTGGTATGAATCCTGTGAGTGGGGGTAGTCCTCCTAATGATAACAATACCAGGGCCGTGGTTGCGGTTAAGGTAGGGCTTTTTGATCAAACGACTGCAAGAGTGCTGACTTTTGTGGCAGATGAAATTTTTAGGGTGAGGAATGCTGCGGATGTCATTAAGATATACATCAGTAGTGCAAGGAGGGTAAGCTGGGGGGCATATTGAAGAACAATAATTATTCAGCCCATATGGGCAATTGAGGAATAGGCTAGGATCTTTCGTAGCTGGGTTTGGTTTAGGCCTCCTCATCCTCCAACTAGTGTTGACATTAGGCCTAGGGCTGTTAATAGCAGGGGGTCAATAGCTTGGGCCGTTTGAATAATAAGGGCGAGTGGTGCAAGTTTCTGTCAGGTCGACAGAATTAGTCCTGTTAAAAGGTCTAATCCTTGAAGTACTTCAGGCATTCAGAAGTGTATAGGGGCTAAGCCAATTTTAAGTGCTAAAGCGGTAATGATTATTGTACTGGCGATGGGGTTTGACATGTTATTTATATCTCATTCTCCTGTAATTCAGGCATTTGTTGTGCTTGCGAATAGGATTATGGCTGCTGCAGTAGCCTGGGTCAAAAAGTATTTTGTTGTTGCTTCTACTGCACGGGGGTGGTGATGTTGCGCTATCAGGGGAACAATTGCCAGGGTATTGATTTCTAGTCCCATTCAAGCTAGTAGTCAATGAGAGCTAGCAAAGGTAAGGGTAGTTCCCAATCCCAGGCTGGATAGTAGGACTATTAATACATAAGGATTCATTGATGGAGGAGGGAGTTTAACCATCATTTTCGGGGTATGGGCCCGAAAGCTTATTTAGCTGACCCCATCTTAGAAAGTGGTGTAGAGGAAGCACTAAGAGTTTTGATCTCTTGAGCATGGGTTCGACCCCCTTTTTTCTAAGAACTGAGGGGATTTTAACCCCTATTAGCCACTCTATCAAAGTGGTCCCTGGGCATTCGGGCACAGTTCCTGAGTTATAGTTGTGGAGGAAGGCCTGCTAGTGCGATTGGGAGGGAGATGTGTCATAAGACAAGGGCTAGTGTTAGGGGAAGGAAGTTTTTTCATACTAAGTGCATAAGTTGGTCATATCGGAATCGTGGGTAGGAGGCTCGGACTCATAGGAATATGATTGAAAGGAATGCGGCTTTAACTATAAGGCCAATTGTTGTCAATTCTGGTATACTTGTAAAATGGGATGTCCCTAGGAATAGTACGGCTGATAGGGTATTTATGAGTAGAATGTTTGCATACTCGGCTAGGAAAAATAAGGCAAAAGGTCCTCCTGCATATTCTACGTTGAACCCTGAGACAAGTTCTGATTCACCTTCGGTTAAATCGAAGGGCGCTCGGTTAGTTTCTGCTAGGGTTGAGATGTATCATATTGCGGCTAGAGGTCATGCGGGGGCTAGTAGTCAGATACTCTCTTGGGCTGTGTTAAACGTTTGGAGGGTATAGCCTCCAGAGAAGACAATGACTGAGAGGAGAATAAGCCCAAGGCTTACTTCATAGGAAATTGTTTGCGCTACCGCTCGTAGGGCTCCGATTAGTGCGTATTTTGAATTAGACGCTCACCCTGATCCGAGAATAGAATATACTGCGAGGCTTGACAGGGCCAAAATAAATAGAATGCCCAGGTTGAGGTCAATCACAGGGTGGGGCATGGGTATGGGTGCTCATAGTGTCATAGCTAGGGTTAGTGCGAGGATAGGGGTTGCCAAAAAGAGGAAGGGAGACGAGGTGGAAGGGCGGACGGGTTCTTTAATAAATAATTTGACCCCGTCAGCGATAGGTTGTAGTAGGCCGTAAGGTCCTACCACATTAGGTCCTTTTCGCAGTTGCATATATCCTAGTACTTTTCGCTCGAGTAGGGTTAGGAAGGCCACAGCCAACAGGACTGGAACAATGTAGGCGAGGGGATTAATTAGGTGACTTATTAGAGTGTTTAGCATAAACTGGGAAGAGGATTTGAACCTCTGGTTTAAAGGGCTTAGGCCTTTCGCAATTTACCATGCTCTGCCACCCCAGTATGTCCTTCTTTCGGACGGCAGGGGTTTTGGCCCTCCCTTTACTTAATTTATTTGTTTTCATCAATTAGGGGTGGGGCATGCTTTAAGTATGGGCCCCTCTTTTCCGATCCTTTCGTACTAGGAAAAGTAGCGCTACAGATAGAAACTGACCTGGATTGCTCCGGTCTGAACTCAGATCACGTAGGACTTTAATCGTTGAACAAACGAACCCTTAATAGCGGCTGCACCATTAGGATGTCCTGATCCAACATCGAGGTCGTAAACCCCCTCGTCGATATGGACTCTGGGAGAGGATTGCGCTGTTATCCCTAGGGTAACTTGGTTCGTTGATCGGCTTTTTAGTCGGATCATTATTGGTCAGATGTTCTGCGGCTTGTAGATGTATCTCTTGGCTTTAGGGTTTAGCCCAGTCCACTCGGAGGCTTCTTTCTCCTCCGTGGTCGCCCCAACCGAAGGTAAAATTTCATTCGCCACTAAGTTCTTGCTTTCTATGGAGTCGTTTAACGTGGTTGAATTTGTACCTTAAGCTCCAAAGGGTCTTCTCGTCTTGTATAGTTATACCCGCTTCTGCACGGATAGATCAATTTCACTGACTGGAGGGGGGAGACAGTTAAGCCCTCGTCTAGCCATTCATACAGGTCTCTATTTAAGAGACAAGTGATTGCGCTACCTTTGCACGGTCAAAATACCGCGGCCGTTGAACCCGTAGTCACTGGGCAGGCTGGACCTCCTATACTCAATGTAGTTGCAGGAGGCGATGTTTTTGGTAAACAGGCGAGGCTTGTGTTTGCCGAGTTCCTTCCCCTTCTTTTAGTCTTTCCCTTAAAAATAGCACTCCAGTGTGGGGTTAACGATTATTTAGCTGTGAGTTTTTCTTGAGGTCTGTATAGTTCACACTACCCTCTTTGGTTGGGTTCGTTAAATTCCAGTGGTTAGTCCGATCTGGTTTACACTTGTGCTGGGAGAAGAGCAAGTCTTCTTGTTACTCATTTTAGCATAATCTCTTCCATGTTGGCATGGGTTGGCCTGATACAATTAGGGGAATAAGATTTTTTATCGGTATAATAAACTTCCTTCTGTCTGAGCTTTAACGCTTTCTGTTTAGGTGGCTGCCTTTAGGCCCACTAGAACAGTGTGTTTTATATATTATGATCTTTATCCTCCTGTAAAGGTTGTATCCTTTGTTAAAGGGGCTGTACCCCCTTCAACTAACTCTCGTATATTACCCTGAGTACCTTAGTGGTGTATTCTTTGGTTTGGGGATATATGAGGCTGAACTTCTATCCACTTCTCAGGCAACCAGCTATCACCAGGTTCGGTAGGTCTGTCACTTCTACCCGGAGCTCTTCCCACTCTTTTGCCACAGAGACGGGTTAGCCCTAAATTAACATAGGCTGTCTCGGGGTAGCTCACCTGGTTTCGGGGTTTCAAACTAAAGGTCTCTTCGCTTGAGGGTGCTGGCTAAATCATGATGCAAAAGGTACAAGGTTTAGTCTTTGTTTTTCATTGCTTATATGGGTTGTTTCACTTCTCTTTCAGCTTTCCCTTGCGGTACTTTCTCTATTGCTTTAGGTTGAACCTTTTCCGTCTCCCGTACTTAGGTAAAAGAATGGTTTAGTTTATGGTGTTAGGCCATGTATTGTTATGAATATTGTCAAATTATATAAATAGTTAAGCTAGCTGGTTGGCTCAGGGTGATCCAATTTGCATGGATGTCTTCTCGGTGTAAGTGAGGTGCTTAACTAACTCGGCCACACCCTGAATTTAGTCCAAGTGCACCTTCCGGTACACTTACCATGTTACGACTTGCCTCCCCTTGTCAGCGCTTTGGTGTTAAGTAACTTTATTGCATTTTGACAGGGGAGAGTGACGGGCGGTGTGTACGCGCCTCAGAGCCGGGTTCAAAAGGACACTCTGCTTCCTTTTTACTACTAAATCCTCCTTCAAGCACTATTTCATGTTGCATGTCCGTAGTGTTCTATTGTAGAAAATGTAGCCCATTTCTTCCCGCTTCGTACGCTACACCTCGACCTGACGTTCTGGGTTGTGCCCATTTTGCTTACTTTTATCACCTTCACAGGGTAAGCTGACGACGGCGGTATATAGGCTGGGATGGCTAGAAGTGGTGAGGTTTAACGAGGGTTATCGGTTCTAGAACAGGCTCCTCTAGGGGGGTCTAAGGCACCGTCAGGTCCTTTGGGTTTCAAGCTAATGCTCGTAGTACCCGGGCGGACGTCTAATTGTAGTTGGATGTCTGGGTTTACGGCTGAGCATAGTGGGGTATCTAATCCCAGTTTGTTTCTCAGCTTTCGTGGGGTCAGGTGGGCTCTATTAAAGCTACTTTCGTATATTGGACTTCGGACACCTAGAAGCGTATGACAGCCAAAGGGCCATTCGGCTTTATCGTTATACTTTCCTTAACCACCCTTTACGCCGTGTATTATTAACTGGGGCCTCTCGTTTAACCGCGGTGGCTGGCACGAGTTTTACCGGCCCTCTTAACCCTGATTGAGTCAAGCTTTCACTTATGGCTTAATATTTATCACTGCTGAATTCCCTTGGGGGTGTGGCTCGGCCAGGCGTCTTGGGCTAAAAACTTGTGCCTGATGCCCGCTCCTCGTCCCCGGGGTGGGGGATTAAGGGCGTACTCACGGGGTTGCGGAGACTTGCATGTGTAAGTTGGGTTAAAGCTAATAATAAGGTCAGGACCATGCCTTTATGCATGCGGAGCTTCTCAGGGCCCATCTTAACATCTTCAGTGTTATGCTTTGTATTAAGCTACGCTAGC